ATTTATAGTCTACTCTCTGACAATAAAAATTATAATTATTTTGGAGAATTTGAACATCAAAAGAATCTGTTGAATAGAGAATCATTACAAAAAAGAGTTGATTTAGAAAGTCAAGCAAAATACTTGAAATTTTTATTCGATGTAATTACAACTGATCCACACGATCAAAGAACAATTAGAAAGAAATCTGTTGAAATAGAAGAAATTCGTAAAAATTTTTCTCAAAAGTCATACAAATTGATCTCAGATTTAGACGAATTGAACCAAGAAGATGAAGATGAAGATGAAGATGCGGAAGACTCAGACTCGACGGAGTCTTCTGGGATTCGGTCAAGAAAAGCCAAACGTGTGGTAATTTATACTRATAAGGATCAGAATACGGATTCTGTTACTAGTACTAATAATAAGGATCAGAATACGGATTCTGTTACTAGTACTAATAATAAGGATCAGAATACGGATTCTGTTACTAGTACTAATAATACTACTAATAATAAGGATCAGAATACGTATTCTGTTACTAGTACTAATAATAAGGATCAGAATACGTATTCTGTTACTAGTACTAATAATACTACTAATACTAGTAATACTAGTACTAGTGATCAAACAGAAACAGAAGAATTGGCCTTGATACGTTACTCACAACAATCGGATTTTCGCCGGGATCTAATCAAAGGGTCCATGCGCGCTCAAAGACGCAAAACAGTTATTTGGGAAATGTTCCAAGTAAATGCTCATTCCCCGCTTTTTTTGGATCGAATAGACAAAAGATTTTCTTATTTGGATATTTCTGAAATCAAAAATCTCTTTTTTAGGAATTGGATTGGTAAAGAATCGGAATTGAAAATTTCCGATCTTGAGCTTGAGAAGGAAGAGACAAAAGAAAAGGAGAAAGATGAAGAAAATGAACGAATAGCAATATCAGAAACTTGGGATAACATTATATTTGCTCAAGCAATAAGGGGTTTTATGTTAATAACCCAATCTTTTCTTAGAAAATACATTGTATTACCTTTTTTGATAATAGTTAAAAATGTTGTCCGTATGTTATTATTACAATTACCTGAGTGGGGCGAGGATTTTAAGGAATGGAATAGAGAAATACACATTAAATGTACCTATAATAGTGTTCCATTATCCCAAACAGAATTCCCAAAAGATTGGTTAACAGATGGGATTCAGATAAAGATTCTATTCCCTTTTTGTCTAAAACCTTGGCGAAGATCTAAGGTACGATCTACTCATAGAGATTCAACGAAAAAAAAAATAAAAAAATTTTGTTTTTTAACAATATGGGGGAGGGAAGTTCCACTTCCCTTCGGTTCTCCCAAAAAACGAACTTCTTTTTTTAAACCCATTAGTAAAGAACTCAAAAGAAAATTTAGAAAAGTCAAAAATAGACTTTTTCTAGCTCTAAGAGTTTTTAAAGAAATAATAAGGGGGTTTCTACAAATTTGTAAAGAAAAAACACAATGGGTCATGAAAATTATTCTAGTTATAAAACGAATAATAAAAGAGTTTGCAAAAGTGAATCCCATTTTATTATTTGAGTTGAGGAAAGTAAAAGTAGATGAACTAAATGAAAAAGATTCTAAAATAAATAATAAAATTCATTACGAATCAACCACTCAAATTCGATCTATGAATTGGACAAATTATTCACTCATAGAAAAAAAAACGAAAGACCTTTCTGATAGGATAATTTTAATCAGAAATCAACTAAAAGGAATCACAAAAGAAAAGAAAAAAAAAATTATAACTTATGACGATAAAAGATTGGAATCACAGAAATATATTTGGCAGATACTAAGAAAAAACAATACCCGATTAATACGTAAATTTCATTATTTTATGAAATCTCTCATTGAAAAAGTATACATGGATATTGTGCTGTGTACCATTAACATTCCCAGGACCCGTGTACAACTTTTCTTCGAATCAACAAAAAAAATCAAAAAAATGATTAATAAACTCATTTACAATGATGAAACAAACCAAGAAGAAATTGATGAAACAAATAAAAATACAATGAACTTTATTTCAACTATCAAAAATGCGTTTTCGAATACTAATAATAATTTAAATAATTATTATGACTTATCTTTCCTGTCACAAACATATGTATTTTATACATTCTTACAAACCCAATTATTAAACAAGTATCACTTGAGATCTGTACTTCAAGATCATGGAGCCCATCATTATCTTAGGGATAAAATAAAGGATTATTATATAACACTAGGAATATTTGATTACACATCAAGTCATAAGAAAATGAAAAAGTCTGAAATCAATGAATGGAAAAACTGCTTAAAAGGCCATTCTCAATATAACCTATCACAGACCGAATGGTCTCGATTAGTACCAAAAAAATGGCGAAATAGCATCAATCAACGTCGTACCATTCAAAACCAAGAACCTATGAAATTTTATTCATATAAAAAGGATTCTTTTTTAGTGGATTTATTGATGAATAAAAAAGAAAAAGAAAAAGTTAAAAAACACTACAGGTATGATCTTTTATTACAAAAATATATGAATTGTGGAGATAACGAAGATTCCCATATTTCTGGATCGACATTACAGGTAACGAGGAACGGAGAAATTCCATATAATTTCAATATATCGAAATTCAACTCATTTTATATATTGATAAGTACAGCCAATAGCAATTATCTAGAGACGAAATATATTATTGGTGCGGACAAAAATCTGGATAGAAAATATTTTGATTGTAGAATTATTAAGTCTTGCCTTAAAAAGAATATCAATAGTGATACTTTGACGAATGCGCGTATCCGCGCCAAGATTGATAATTTCAAGATTAATCAAAATACTAAGACTGGAATTAAGAAGTATCAAACTTATAAAGAAATCAACCCATATAAAAAAAAACAAAAACTTTTTGATTGGATGGGAATGAATCACGAAAAGTTATATCATAATCGGACCATATCATATATAAAATCTTGGTTCCTCCCAGAACTTGTAATATTCTTCGATACATATAGGATTAACCCATGGATTATACCAATAAAATTACTTCTTTTCGATTCTTATAGAAATGCAAATTTGAGTTATATATCAGATAATCAAGAAGAATATCTTGAATTAAAAAAAGCTAACCAAGAAAAAAATGAACAACAAGGCAAAAGAGGCCTTGGATCAGATCTACGACAAGAAAATACAGAAAAAGATCTTCAAGAAGATTCTTCGCAATCAAACATTAAAAGGTATAAAAAAAAATTCAAGAGCAAACAGGAAGCAGAACTCCATTTATTACTAAGCAAATATTTCCTTTTTCAATTAAGATTGAGAGACCCTAAAAAAGTGTTCGATAATATCAAGGTATATTGTCTCCTACTTAGACTGATGGATCCGAGGGAAATTTCTATATCTTCGATTAAAAGAGGGGAGATGCATTTGGATATAATGCCGATTGAGGAAAATTTGACTATTAAAGAACTTTTTAAAAAGGGAAGGTTTGTTATCGAACCGATTCGCCTATCTAGAAAAAGGGATGGACATTTTTTTATATATCAAACGATAAGTATTTCATTGGTTGATGCGAATAAAGATCAAAGCAAAACTAATAGAAAATATAAAAAACAAATATATGTTAATAAGAAGAAGAATTTGAAGAATTTCGACAGATCCGTTGTACAACATAGCACTACACTTTTGAATATGGAAAAAAATCATTATGATTTTCCTGTTCCAGAAAATATTCTATCTCCTAGACGTCGCAGAGAATTAAGAATTCTAATTTCTCTCAATTCTCGGAATGTTAATGTTTTGGATAAAAATCCAATATTTTGCAACGAAAACAAGATAAAAAACTGTCGACAATTTCTTAATGAAGATAAATATGTTAATACAGACGCAAACATATTTATGAAATTCAAACAGTTTCTGTGGCCAAATTATCTATTAGAAGATTTAGCTTGTATGAATCGCTATTGGTTTGATACTAATAATGGCAGCCATTTCAGTACGTTAAGGATACATATGTATCCACGATTCCGAATTAGTCGAATTTAGTTAAGTTAAAAATTTCATAATACGGATATTCCCCGTATATTGAAGTATATTGAATAATATTTTCGATAGATGTCGAAATATGTACGCATACTTTTTCTTACATTCTGATACATTATATTTTTTTTTAGGGCATATCAATTGAATTAGATCTAGTAAGAAAAAGGGGAGTCAGAATCCTCTTAAATTAGATAGAAAAAATTATTCTCTTTCGTAAATGGGAAGTGGAAATGTATTATATTTCTTTCTATCCAAATCCAATTTGGATAGAAAGAAATGTTGTATATGGATAAATATAAACTTTTATGTATACCAGATTAAAACGACTGACATAATAATATAATAATAATTTTTATTATTTTTCCTGATTGGTAAAATCAATTTAAATAAAGAGAAATAAATAAAATAAATATAGAAGAATTTATGGTCAAAAATTCATTCATCTCCGTTATTGCGCAAGAAGAAAAAGAAGAAACAAAGGGATCTGTTGAATTTCAAGTATTCGGTTTCACCAATAGGATACGTAGACTTACTTCGCATTTGGAATTGCACAAAAAGGATTTTTTATCGCAAAGAGGTTTGCGAAGAATTCTTGGAAAACGTCAACGGCTGCTGGTTTATTTGTCAAAGAAAAACAGAGTACGTTATAAGAAATTAATAAGTCAATTGAATATTCGGGAGCCAAAAACTCGTTAATTGCAATTTAACGATTCGTTGTGAATTTTTTTAGTTTTTAAATTTGTTATTTTGATGAAACCTCGTTTTTATAAATTCATGGAATAATGAATTAGGGAAGAAAAGATATGACTATACCGTCCACAAGAAAAGACCTCATGATAGTCAATATGGGCCCTCACCACCCATCGATGCACGGTGTTCTTCGACTGATCGTTACTCTCGATGGTGAAGACGTTATTGACTGTGAACCCGTATTGGGCTATTTACACAGAGGGATGGAAAAAATAGCGGAAAATCGAACAATTATACAATATCTGCCTTATGTAACACGTTGGGATTATTTAGCTACTATGTTTACGGAGGCAATAACAGTAAACGCACCAGAACAATTAGGAAATGTTCAAGTACCTCAAAGGGCCAGTTATATCAGAGTAATTATGCTGGAGCTGAGTCGTATAGCTTCTCATTTGTTATGGCTTGGACCTTTCATGGCGGATATCGGTGCGCAAACGCCCTTTTTCTATATATTTAGAGAGAGAGAATTGCTATATGATCTATTCGAAGCTGCCACAGGTATGCGAATGATGCATAATTATTTCCGTATCGGAGGAGTAGCTGCTGATCTACCTCATGGCTGGCTAGATAAATGCTTGGATTTCTGCGATTATTTTTTATCGCAAGTTGTTGAATATGAAAAACTTATTACGAGGAATCCTATTTTCTTAGAACGGGTTGAGGGAGTGGGCATTATTGGCGGAGAGGAAGCAATAAATTGGGGTTTATCCGGGCCAATGTTACGAGCTTCTGGGATCGAATGGGATCTTCGTAAAGTTGATCATTATGAATGTTACAATGAATTCGATTGGGAAGTCCAGTGGCAAAGGGAAGGAGATTCATTAGCTCGTTATTTAGTACGAATCGGCGAAATGAGAGAATCCATAAAAATTATTCAACAGGCTCTAGAGGGAATTCCGGGGGGGCCCTATGAGAATTTAGAAGTTCGACGCTTTGATAGAGCAAATAATGCCGAATGGAATGATTTTGAATATAGATTCATTAGCAAAAAACCTTCGCCTCATTTTGAATTGTCGAAACAAGAACTTTATGTAAGAGTAGAAGCCCCAAAGGGGGAATTGGGAATTTATTTGATAGGAAATAATAGTGGTTTCCCCTGGAGATGGAAAATCCGTCCACCCGGTTTTATCAATTTGCAAATTCTCCCTCAGCTAATTAAAAGAATGAAATTGGCCGATATTATGACGATACTAGGTAGTATAGATATCATTATGGGAGAAGTTGATCGTTGAAATGATAATTGGCACGACAGAGGTACAAGCTATCAATTCGTTTTCTAAATCGGAATCCTTAAAAGAAGTCTATAGACTTATCCGGTTGTTTGTCCCTAGTTTGACCCTTATACTGGGAATCACAATAGGTGTACTAGTAATTGTATGGTTAGAAAGAGAAATATCTGCAGCGATACAACAACGTATTGGGCCTGAATATGCCGGTCCATTGGGAATTCTTCAAGCCTTAGCCGATGGGACTAAACTACTTTTTAAAGAGGACCTCCTTCCATCTAGAGGAGATATTCGTTTGTTTAGCATTGGACCATCTATAGCGGTTATATCAATTCTACTAAGTTATTTAGTAATACCTTTTGGGTATCGACTTGTTTTAGCCGATCTCAGTATAGGCGTTTCTTTATGGATCTCAATTTCAAGCGTTGCTCCCATTGGGCTTCTTATATCAGGATATGGGTCGAATAATAAATATTCTTTTTTGGGTGGTCTACGAGCTGCTGCTCAATCTATTAGTTATGAAATACCATTAACTTTATGTGTGTTGTCAATTTCTCTACGTGTGATTCGTTAGAACATGAAACTTGACTCCTCCGATCCTAGAAACGCATAAAAGGGGAGGGCAAATGTATTGAATGGATATCCTTTTTTTTTTTTTTATTCCATTCAAGTCGATGAATTAAACTAGATAGTCATATGAGTGAAACAAAACAACAACTTATAAATTTGTAGTAAGGATATATAATCTCATTCCCTATATACAAGGTAAACTGTTTATCCCAAGATTCTTTGATGAGTTATCATATCTTGAAGCGGGTGCAAAAGATCAATTGGATGACTATTACTGTCTTGTATGTATTACCATATTGATTGGGGATCAATCAGAAATATCAGTGAACTGTTAGGAACACCAAGGTACATAAAGGATTTAGTAATTGAGATAATGTAAGGTATAAAAAAAGAGGTATTTCTACATTAAACGAATCATAATAGGGGTTTTAAGTTAGTAGAAACCATTGAGCAGTAGTTCCCAACGATTCCGGTCTAGAGTATGCTCCTATTCACTGATTAAATAAATGACTATCAAGAACGAATTAATCCTTATATTATATGTATCTATTTTTCAGAGTACACTCTTTTGAGAAATTAAGAACAGGAGAAAAATAAATAGAATGGAAATAAAATCTTTATGGATTTTTCCCCTATTTACTTTACACTTATAAAAACACTTATAAAAATGAAATTCTTATTATATATGAGTTATATAGTGCTGAATTCTTTATATCTATTTATTGATATAATGAGTATTTTATGGAAGAATTAAGTTATTACCGAGTAGAGATTTTTTTATTATAAGGAATGAGATCAATTCGGAAGCGCTCCTTTTTGTTAGTCTAGCAGACAGAATTTCGTTGGTCTAATTTTGGACTCCCCAATGTATTTTTATTCTATTTATCCTCCAAGAATACTGAATAATACTCAATCGGTCCTTCCATTTTTTGTGACCATAGAGGAGCCGTATGAAGCTGAAGTTTCATGTACGGTTTTGGAATAGCGATAGGAACAGTGATGTTATTATCGACTATAATTATCTAACAGTTTAAGTACAGTTGATATAGTTGAGGCACAGTCCAAATATGGTATTTGGGGATGGAATCTGTGGCGTCAACCTATAGGGTTTATTATTTTTCTAATTTCTTCTCTAGCGGAATGTGAGAGATTACCTTTTGATTTACCAGAAGCAGAGGAGGAATTAGTAGCAGGTTATCAAACCGAATACTCAGGTATCAAATACGGTTTATTTTATGTTGCTTCTTATCTAAATCTATTGGTTTCTTCATTATTTGTAACCGTTCTTTATTTAGGTGGGTGGAATTTTTTTATTCCGCACATATACATTTCTGAGCTTTTCGCAATAAATAAAATAGCTGGAGTCTTTGGAATGACAATTGGTATCTTTATTACATTAGCTAAAGCTTATTTGTTTCTGTTCATCTCTATAACAACAAGATGGACTTTACCTAGGATGAGAATAGACCAGCTATTAAACCTTGGATGGAAATTTCTTTTACCCATTTCTTTGGGTAATCTATTATTGACAACTTCTTCCCAACTTGTTTCACTATAAATATAAAATATGATAATAATATTTTAGTCCCTTAACTTCTCTCAAACAAGAGAAATAAACATAAATTTCTTTATAGATATATCTACAATATGTTTCCTATGGTGACTGGGTTCATGAATTATGGTCAACAAACAATACGAGCCGCAAGGTACATTGGGCAAAGTTTCATAATTACCTTATCACACACAAATCGTTTACCTGTAACTATTCAATATCCTTATGAAAAATCGATCACACCAGAGCGTTTTCGGGGTCGAATTCACTTTGAATTTGATAAATGTATTGCTTGTGAAGTATGCGTTCGTGTATGCCCCATAGATCTACCCGTTATTGATTGGAGATTTGAAAAGGATATTAAAAAGAAACAATTACTTAATTATAGTATTGATTTTGGTGTCTGTATTTTTTGTGGTAACTGTGTTGAATATTGTCCAACAAACTGTTTATCAATGACGGAAGACTATGAACTTTCTACTTATGATCGTCACGAATTGAATTATAACCAAATTGCTTTGGGTCGGTTACCAATGTCAGTAATTGGCGATTACACAATTCAAACTGTTATGAATTCGACTCAAATCAGCATAGAAAGGGATAAAGAAAAATTCCTGGATTCAAGAACTATTACCGATTATTAATATTTTGACAGAAGGAATGCAAGCTTTTTCATTTTGGTTAGTCAGTACTTAAAAATAGTATATTAAAAAAAAGTATAAAAATAATATATAATATAACTAAATAACATAAAAAAACTAAAAATTCTAATTATTACTCGTTGAGAATCGCTGTTTGATTTAAAGTTGTATCTAGAATATATTATTTCGCAATTTTTTTGAAATATAAAATTCCACCCCCTCTTTACTTTATATTTTGGAATAAAAATACTAAAGTAGGATTGGGGTAATAACTTTAAATAACCTTATCTACATTAATCTATAATTAATCCATAACTAAATTTAATCTTAATTAATTTTTAGTAAGGTATTTTATACAATAAAAAAATCCCTTCTCCCTGGACTATTCAGTAAGGTCATGAAATCTTTCTACTTCGTTATTTCTTATTTTATACATAATGGATTTACCTGGACCAATACACGATATTCTTGTAGTATTTCTGGGATCAGTTCTTATATTAGGGGGTCTCGGGGTAGTATTATTTACCAATCCAATTTATTCCGCTTTTTCGTTGGGATTGGTTCTTGTTTGTATATCTTTATTCTATATTCTATCAAATTCTTATTTTGTAGCTTCTGCACAACTCCTTATTTATGTAGGAGCCATAAATGTCTTAATAATATTTGCTGTAATGTTCATGAATAGTTCAGAATATTCCAACGATTCCCGCCTTTGGACGGTTGGAGATGGGGTCACCTCATTGGTTTGTACAAGTATTCTGTTCTCACTAATTACTACTATCCTGGATACGTCATGGTACGGAATTCTTTGGACTACAAGATCAAACCAGATTCTAGAACAGGACCTAATAAGTAACGTTCAACAAATTGGAATTCATTTAGCAACGGATTTTTATCTTCCGTTTGAATTCATCTCTATAATTCTTTTAGTTTCTTTAATAGGTGCAATTACTATGGCTCGTCAATAAAAAATACTTAGAACTTCTAATTCAAGAAAAAATGAATTAAATTTTTAGAATAGAAAGAATTTTTTAGTTAAATCTATTGCCAATACCTTTGTTCTCTAATTGTTCTATTCAAGTCAATACAATCAGTCGAATTGTTGCTCATACTAAAAAGAATAGTGATTGATAAGGAGTTAGTCAATGATGTTCGAACATGTACTTTTTTTAAGTGTCTATTTATTTTCTATCGGTATCTATGGATTAATCACAAGTCGAAACATGGTTAGAGCACTTATGTGTCTTGAACTTATACTAAATTCGGTTAATATAAATCTCGTAACATTTTCTGATTTTTTTGATAGTCGCCAATTAAAGGGAGATATTTTTTCCATTTTTATCATAGCTATTGCAGCCGCCGAAGCGGCCATTGGGCTCGCAATTGTTTCGTCCATCCATCATAACAGAAAATCAACTCGTATCAATCAATCGAATTTGTTGAATAATTAGTCGTAATTATTTGTTATGTAAATAAATATATATCCTATTTTATGTCTATTATAAATGTATTAGATATGTATTAGATATATGTATTTTTTATGTATAGTATATAACTATGCATATATGTATTATATGTATGATATATACCTACTATTTTAAGTTTTTATTATTTTATTATAATTAACTTAGTCAATTTGTAATTTATAGTATAATATTGCATTGTTGAACAATTTTCGTTGGCACGCGAAACTTATCTCGTATAACTATGGTGATTGAAACAGAAATCAAAGTTTCTTGGTACTTTCTCATGAACAGATTTAGAAATATTTTTTGATTCTTAAAAAATTTTATAAATTATCGATTCGTTTGGTATCTACAATATAAAAAATATATAAAAATAGATAATTCATTTACTACTGAATTTTTCATACCAGATCGAAAAATTTTTATGTTCAAAACAGAAAAAATTCAATGTCACATTCAGTAAAAATTTATGATACATGTATAGGATGTACTCAATGTGTGCGAGCCTGCCCTACGGATGTATTGGAAATGATACCTTGGGACGGATGTAAAGCTAAGCAAATTGCTTCGGCACCGAGAACTGAAGATTGCGTAGGTTGTAAAAGATGTGAATCCGCCTGCCCGACAGATTTTTTGAGTGTACGCGTCTATTTATGGCATGAAACAACTCGAAGCATGGGTCTATCTTATTGATTGATTGATACGTTACAAAAAATCCAATTGAATCATTTGATTCCTCTTTACGGACAAAAGCCCGTACTCGAAAAAATATCGATTATTCCGAGCACGGGCTTTTATGGTCAAAGCGTATCTTGTCTTTATCACGAGTTATTTTCCTTGGTTAACAATACTTGTTGTTTTGCCAATATTCATGGGTTCTTCCATTTTTTTTCTCCCTCATCGAGGGAATAAGGTCTTTCGCTGGTATACTATATGTATATGCTTGCTTGAACTCCTTCTAACGACTTATGTATTCTGTTATAATTTCCAATTGGACGATCCACTAATTCAATTAGAAGAGGATTTGAAATGGATAAATATTTTTGATCTTCACTGGAGACTGGGAATTGATGGACTTTCTGTAGGACCCATTTTACTGACAGGATTTATCACTACTTTAGCGACTTTAGCAGCTTGGCCAATTACTCGAAATTCGCGATTGTTCTATTTCCTGATGTTAGCAATGTACAGCGGTCAAATAGGATCATTTTCATCTCGAGATCTTTTACTTTTTTTCATTATGTGGGAGTTAGAATTAATTCCTGTTTACTTACTTTTATCCATGTGGGGGGGAAGGAAACGTCTGTACTCGGCTACAAAGTTTATTTTGTACACTGCGGGGGGTTCGATTTTTCTTTTAATAGGAGTTCTAGGTATGGGTTTATATAGTTCTAATGAGCCAACATTAGATTTTGAAAGGTTGGCTAATCAATCATATCCCGCGGTATTGGAAATAATATTATATATTGGCTTCCTTATTGTTTATGCTGTCAAATCGCCGATTATACCCCTACATACATGGTTACCGGATACTCATGGAGAAGCACATTACAGTACATGTATGCTTCTAGCCGGAATCTTATTAAAAATGGGAGCATACGGATTAATTAGGGTTAATATGGAATTATTACCCCGCGCGCATTCTATATTTTCTCCTTGGTTAGTAATAGTTGGAACGATGCAAATAATCTATGCAGCTTCAACCTCTTTCGGTCAGCGCAATTTAAAAAAAAGAATAGCCTATTCCTCCGTATCCCACATGGGTTTCCTAATTATAGGAATTGGTTCTATAACCAACATGGGACTAAACGGAGCCATTTTACAAATACTTTCCCATGGATTTATTGGTGCTGCACTTTTTTTCTTGGCTGGAACAAGTTGTGATAGAATACGTCTTGTTTATCTCGACGAAATGGGGGGGATATCTATTCCAATGCCAAAAATATTTACTATGTTTAGTAGTTTCTCGATGGCTTCTCTTGCATTGCCGGGAATGAGTGGTTTTGTTGCGGAATTAGTAGTATTTTTTGGACTAATTACCAGCTCAAAATATTTTTTAATGTCAAAAATATTAATTACTTTTGTAATGGCAATTGGAATGATATTAACCCCTATTTATTTATTATCTATGTTACGTCAGATGTTCTATGGATACAAGTTATTTAATGTTCCAAACTCTAATTTTAGGGACTCCGGTCCACGAGAACTATTTGTTTTAATCTGTATCTTTCTACCCATAATAGGGATTGGTATTTATCCTGATTTTGTTCTCTTGTTATCAGTTGACAAGGTACAGGCTATCTTATCTAATTTTTATTATAAATAGAAATTAAAGAAATAGAAATAGTTTTAATTAATGATACAAAAAGTCTTATAATTCCGCGATCTTAAGATTTAATAAATCGTTCGCTTTACAATGTAAATTACAATGTAAAAAAGGTAAATCATTTATAATTGTAATGAGATGCGTCTCGAGTTTTTGAGAATCATTTGACTTCATGAAGGAAGAAGTCAAATGATTCTCAAAAACTTGCACAAATCCGTCTTATATATAAGACGATGCTATTATGTATTTTTCGTGTGGTTCATTCACATTAACATCTAATTGAATGACCCATAACTGTGTAGACCTATTCCTAATAGATTGACCCCAAAATAGCATATCCAAATTATAAGAAATCCTATAGAAGCCACAAGTGCCGAATTTATATCTTGTAAACTTTGATTTGTTCTAGTATGTAAATAAATAGCGAATATGGTCCAAGTAATAAATGCCCAAGTCTCTTTTGGGTCCCAATTCCAATAGGAGCCCCATGCCTCATTAGCCCATACTGCTCCAGAAAGAATGCCTGTGGTTAAAAAGATAAACCCTAAACTAATAACACGAGAACTCCAATAATCCAAACGCTGAGTCAGTTGATATTTGTAATAATTTCGAAATAAAAGAAAAGAAGTGTTTTTAAAAACACTTCTTTTTGTATTCAAGTATTTTATCTCATCAAAGAAAAACAGCTTAATTAAGAAATTATTGCTTTTATCAAAAACATCGACCCTTTTTCGAAATGTAATGACTAAAAAAGCGATCGATAATAATGATCCGCATAAAAGAGCTGCGTAGCTCAATAACATCATACTTACGTGCATCATTAACCACTGAGATTGTAGAGCAGGTACCAATATTGCGGATTGATGTATTTCGATTGAAAGACCCCAAGTGGCGAAACCCTGAGTAAAAATAGCACTTGGCCCGGTTATTGTGCTTAAATCATTTTTAAGATTTCCTATCTTAGGAATCATATGAATAATGGATAAACCCCACGAAAGGAAGATTAATGACTCGTATAAATTACTTAATGGGAAATGTCCCGAATAAACCCAACGAATAATTAATAACCCTGTTATCGAGAAAAAAGCGGCTATCATGCCCTTTTCCGATGAATCACGTAATCCTATGATTTCGCGGATTAATAAGTTCATTAAATAAATCGTAATGACAATTGAAATAATCGAAAGAGATATATGAGTTAATATATGTTCTAAAGTCACAAATATCATAAGTTAAGCCCCGTTATAGAATAGAAATTGGGAATTAAATACATTATAGGATAGTAGCCACTGTGCTACTTCTTTTATAGGATGCCGCCACTCGGACTCGAACCGAGATGCTCTAGCACTGCTTCCTAAGAGCAGCGTGTCTACCGATTTCACCATGGCGGCCCACTTAAAATAATAATAAATAATAGTTAACTCAATACCGAATAGTCGAGATTCTACTATTCCATATGGTTTAGGAAACATTGGAATCGATCAATAAAGACTTTTTTTTTGAAATAAATTCATATTTTAATGTTCAATAATCTTTTGTTCACTATCACCACCGTAGGTTCAATTTTAACAATCCCTTTTTACATACTAGAAACTCAATTCCCCTGGAACAGCTATAACTCGATGGGTTTCTTATTAATTGAGTTCTATAAACTCCAAATTCCAAATTCTCCTTTTTCTTTTTTTGGAATCCATGAATGAAATAAGAAATAACTAATATAAAGGAATCCTTGAAAAAAAAAATGGATTTTCTCAAAAACCAAATAGCTAGGAGTTCATATGTATGAAAATTTCATCACTAAATTCAAGGAATTTTGTGAATTATTTCAATACCTTAGTATTATAATATAAATATTAATATATTTTAATTTTAAGTATTAATATATTTAAGTATTAATATATTTAAGTATTAATATTCCTTGTTGTGTCCATAATTTATGATACGATTTAATTTATTAAATACAATTTAGTTGGTTTTCCTTTTGGCTAAGCATATAACAAAACAGTTTTAATCTCTATCAATTTAGTTTTCTATTCTGAAAACTAAATTGATAGAGAAATTATAGTAATAATGTACATAATACACTTAGAATCCAATAGACAAAAAAATTCTTTTTATACATATCACATTCGATAGTTCTAAAAAAGCGAATATTAAGTAATTCATTCAATACATTAGTTAATGTTAATTGTGCATCTTAAAAAATATTAAGTTCATCTTCTTGCTATGTCGACTCAAATTATTTTATTCCAAGGATTTATTACTTATTTGCCGTACAAAAAAACTTTTTGAATATCCGGTGGAAACAGATTTAGCTAAAGAAAGCACTTTTTCCGCAATTACATATCCTTTCTTCTTCCAAATATTTTTACGAATGCGTTTTTTTGACATAGAAGTGCGTTTTTTTGGAACCGCCATTCAAAACTTATTTTTATCGTTGTATGTGAAAGACATGTATTATTCAATTTCAATAATAGATTGTTCCCTTTAGCTATTATACATATTTAAATACATACTCTATGTATTTTATATAATAAATTATAATCAAATTATATATTAATAATAATGAATTTTTTCAAAACATACAAATAGATATATACAATCCTTTTCACTTTTTATTTTAACTTTCGATTACTTAATTAAAATTAAAAGAAAATTCATATTTCTAGTTCTTTCTATACGAGGGAATAGCTATAATAGAATTCTGAATAAACATAAGTTTTTCTTATCAGAATCCAATCAATCAGTTTCCTAATGGGTTATATAATCATTACAAAACAATTTAAATTAATTAGAATAACTGTATTATCCTTTCTTTAATTGAGTCGAATTTTTTATGGACACTATAACTTAAACTTATATTTGAATTGAATACTCTTTTTTTTTGTAATTTTTTTGACTTACTATATCTAAATTGCCAGAGTATAATATATTGTAGTAGCGGAATGATGAAAATCTCATATTCTGTAATATTCTATAGTTTACTAACTAACTTTTTTAGTTAATAACTAGATAATAGATAATAAACTTTACTTAACTATAATTAGTCATATTGTTTGATCAACCCATTTTTGTTTTACAATATTTTTCCAATATTGGAGAAAAGGTCCAAAAATTTAAGAATAAAAAAAAATTAACAAAAAGATAAAAAAACAAAATTTTTTGATTAATTGTTCTTTTCGAAAAAGAGAAAAAGGGTGAATTGGAAACACTGAAATTCAAAAAAAAAAATAATAATAATTAAAATTACAATTTCTTTTTTTTTTATGGAACATATATATCAATATGCATGGATAATACCCCTTCTTCCACTTTCAGTTACTACGTCAATAGCTTTTGGACTTTTTCTTGTTCCTACGGCAACAAAAAAAAGTCGGCGTATGTGGGCTTTTCTTAGTGTTTTACCCTTAAGTATAATTATATTAATTTCGGCTAGTCTGTCTATTCAGCAAATGAATGGAAGTATTATCCATCAATATCTATGGTCTTGGACCATCAATAATGATTTTTCCTTAGAGTTTGGACACTTGATCGATCCACTGACTTCTATTATGTCAATACTAATTGCTACTGTTGGGATCATGGTTCTTATTTATAGTGACAATTATATGTTTTACGATCAAGGATATTTAAGATTTTTTGCTTATATGAGTTTTTTTAATACTTCCATGTTGGGATTAGTTACTAGTTCCAATTTGATACAAATTTATATTTTTTGGGAATTAGTAGGAATGTGTTCCTATTTATTAATAGGTTTTTGGTTTACACGACCCCTTGCAGCAAGTGCTTGCCAAAAAGCTTTTGTAACTAATCGTGTAGGGGATTTTGGTTTATTATTGGGAATCTTAGGTTTTTATTGGATAACGGGTAGTCTAGAGTTTCGGGATTTGTTCGAAATAGTTAATAACTTGATCCGTAATAATGGTGTTAATTTTTTCTTTGCTACCATGTGTGCCTTTTTATTATTCGTCGGTGCAATTGCTAAATCTGCGCAATTCCCCCTTCATGTATGGTTACCCGATGCCATGGAGGGGCCTACCCCTATTTCGGCTCTTATCCACGCCGCTACCATGGTAGCGGCGGGAATTTTTCTTGTAGCTCGACTTCTTCCTCTTTTCATAGTCATACCTTCCATAATGAATCTCATTTCTTTAATAGGCATAATAACAGTACTATTAGGAGCTACTTTAGCTCTTGCTCAAAGAGACATTAAAAGAAGTTTAGCTTATTCTACAATGTCTCAATTGGGTTATATGATGTTAGCTCTCGGTATAGGTTCTTATCGAGCTGCTTTATTCCATTTGATCACTCATGCCTATTCTAAAGCTTTATTGTTTTTGGGATCCGGGTCAATTATTCATGCAATGGAACCCATTGTTGGATATTCCCCGGATAAAAGTCAGAATATGATTCTTATGGGCGGTTTCAGAAGATATGTTCCAATTACAAGAACTACCTTTTTATTAGGTACGCTTTCTCTTTGTGGTATTCCACCCCTTGCTTGTTTTTGGTCTAAGGATGAAATTCTTAATGATAGTTGGTTGTATTCACCAATTTTCGCAAGAATTGCTTGTTTCACAGCGGGATTAACCGCATTTTATATGTTTCGGGTGTATTTACTTACCTTTGATGGGCATTTGCGTGTTCATTTTCAAGATTATAGTACTACTATAAAGAGTTCGCTCTATTCCATATCTCTATGGGGAAAAAAAGTACCTAAAGCAGTCAATAGAAATTTATCACCAATAAATAATGAAGTCTTCTTTTTTTCAAAAAATACATATCCTATTTATGATGATTTAAGAAATACAATGCGATACTTTAGTATCCGTTTTGGAAATAAAAATACTTTCACGTATCCTCATGAATCGGACAATACTATGTTATTACCTCTTCTTATATTGGTACTATTCACTTTGTTCATTGGATTAATAGGAATTAATTTTGATCAAGGAGTAGTAGACTTTGATATATTATCGAAATGGTTAACTCCATCCATAACCCTTTTTCATCGAAATTCAAATTATTCCATGGACTGGTATGAGTTTTTTACAAATGCAATTTTTTCAGTAAGTATAGCCCTTTTCGGACTATTTATAGCATCTATTTTTTATGGGTCTATTTATTCCCCTTTCCAGAATTTTGATTTAATCAATTCATTTGTAAAAGGGGGTCCTAAAAGAATTTTCTTAGATCAAATAAAAAATGTGGTATACAATTGGTCATATAATCGTGGTTACATAGATATTTTTTATACTAAGTTCTTAACAATGGGTATAAGAGGATTAGCCGAACTAACTCGGTTTTTTGATAGATGTATAATTGATGGAATTACGAATGGAGTTGGAATTACCAGTTTCCTTATGGGAGAGGGGCTCAAATATATAGGGAGAGGACGAATTTCATCTTATATATTTTTGTATTTATCCTTTGTATCCATTTTTTTATTTTTTTTTTCGTTGAATCTCTATGAGTAGATCGTACCTTAGATCTTCGCCAAGGTTTTAGACAAAAAGGGAATAGAATCTTTATCTGAATCCCATCTGTTAACCAATCTTTTGGGAATTCTGTTTGGGATAATGGAACACTATTATAGGTACATTTAATGTGTATTTCTCTATTCCATTCCTTAAAATCCTCGCCCCACTCAGGTAATTGTAATAATAACATACGGACAACATTTTTAACTATTATCAAAAAAGGTAATACAATGTATTTTCTAAGAAAAGATTGGGTTATTAACATAAAACCCCTTATTGCTTGAGCAAATATAATGTTATCCCAAGTTTCTGATATTGCTATTCGTTCATTTTCTTCATCTTTCTCCTTTTCTTTTGTCTCTTCCTTCTCAAGCTCAAGATCGGAAATTTTCAATTCCGATTCTTTACCAATCCAATTCCTAAAAAAGAGATTTTTGATTTCAGAAATATCCAAATAAGAAAATCTTTTGTCTATTCGATCCAAAAAAAGCGGGGAATGAGCATTTACTTGGAACATTTCCCAAATAACTGTTTTGCGTCTTTGAGCGCGCATGGACCCTTTGATTAGATCCCGGCGAAAATCCGATTGTTGTGAGTAACGTATCAAGGCCAATTCTTCTGTTTCTGTTTGATCACTAGTACTAGTATTACTAGTATTAGTAGTATTATTAGTACTAGTAACAGAATACGTATTCTGATCCTTATTATTAGTACTAGTAACAGAATCCGTATTCTGATCCTTATTATTAGTACTAGTAACAGAATACGTATTCTGATCCTTATTATTAGTAGTATTATTAGTACTAGTAACAGAATCCGTATTCTGATCCTTATTATTAGTACTAGTAACAGAATCCGTATTCTGATCCTTATYAGTATAAATTACCACACGTTTGGCTTTTCTTGACCGAATCCCAGAAGACTCCGTCGAGTCTGAGTCTTCCGCATCTTCATCTTCATCTTCATCTTCTTGGTTCAATTCGTCTAAATCTGAGATCAATTTGTATGACTTTTGAGAAAAATTTTTACGAATTTCTTCTATTTCAACAGATTTCTTTCTAATTGTTCTTTGATCGTGTGGATCAGTTGTAATTACATCGAATAAAAATTTCAAGTATTTTGCTTGACTTTCTAAATCAACTCTTTTTTGTAATGATTCTCTATTCAACAGATTCTTTTGATGTTCAAATTCTCCAAAATAATTATAATTTTTATTGTCAGAGAGTAGACTATAAATTTTATTTATCCAAAAAATTTGTATGGAATCTTTTGCGAAAGTGATTAAATCATTTTTGTTTGTATTTGAATACAATTTTTTGATTGTCCCACGATAAGGACCGTTCAAAAAAGGATCATGGATTTTGGACAAGCATTCTTGTTCATTCTCATCATTGTATAATCTGATCCTTTTTTCGAGCAGATCTAGAACAGGAGATCCCCTTTCTTTTTCTAGAACTTTTATTCGATTTCTCAATTCATTTCTCAAGTTGTATTTTTTTTGCTCATTAGTGTAAAGCCAATAATTATACAGGTCTTCATTATATAGTTTTTCGGTTGTATACAAAGAAATTTTGGCTTCTATCATTTCCGAAAAAGTTGATAAACTAGGCGGATATGTAAAAGAGATTATTTGTTTTCCATCACTTGGACATATATAAAAAAAATATTGTGATTGTGATATTTCATTTCGTACGGCATGTTCAAATCGATCATTTTCTATATATCGCAATGGATGATTCCATCGTTGATAATCAAAAAGAAAAGTTACAAGGGGTTTTTCAAAGCGGAAATGGGTCTTTTCATTTTGATCTTCTTTAAGTCTTCTCAATTCCCAATTATCTTGATGGGTATCAAGATAATAATTTTCGTAAACTGGGCTATCCTTGTGGAATTCATCCTTTGTTTTTTCCTTTCCATTCACCTGGATCTCTTCTGTTTTATCTAT